AATTGGAACTAGCTCAATTCGCGGAGTTAGAAGCATTTGCTCAATTCGCTTCTGATCTCGATAAAGCTACTCAGAATCAATTGGCAAGGGGCCAACGATTACGCGAGTTGCTCAAACAATCCCAATCAAACCCTCTTACGGTGGAAGAACAGATAGCTACCATTTATACTGGAGCGAATGGATATCTTGATCCGTTAGGAATTGGGCAGGTAAAGAAATTTCTCATTCAATTACGTAACTACTTAAAAAATAATAAACCTCAATTCCAAGAAATTATATCTTCTACCAAGACATTTACCGAGCAAGCAGAAATCCTTTTGAAGGAAGCTATTCAGGAACAGATCGAACTGTTTCTACTTGAAGAACAAGCATAAATTTATCATTTTTTTCTTAGTACAAGAGTAATCATTGAGAAATATTTCTTATTTGAATCATTTTAAAAAGATTTCTTGGTATAGACATTAAAAAAAAATATGGAAAAAATTGCGTCCAATAGGATTTGAACCTATACCAAAGGTTTAGAAGACCTCTGTCCTATCCATTAGACAATGGACGCTTTTCATTCCTATTTTATTTTTCCAAATTCTTCCTTTCTCTTTTTTTTTTTGAAAAAAAGATTACACGGAAAATTGATTAGGTAATAAAATTAAGGATGCATATAAAAATGGAGAATGCATGTAGAATAAGGAATATGGAGCGGGTAGCGGGAATCGAACCCGCATCGTTAGCTTGGAAGGCTAGGGGTTATAGTCGACGTTGATTGATCATTTTTAACGTCTCTAATTCAAAACCGAACATGAAATTTTGCTTTCATTCGGCTCCCTTATGGAAAGTCGATGTATTCCCAGATAAAAAATGAGATCCATAACATCTATGTCGGCTTGAATGCATACAAAGCTACTCGCTTTCTAGATGATCCCTCTAGAGGGAGGATTATACCAAATCTGTTTAGTCTAGTTACTTCGTCCCCTATTTCCACTCGTGGGATCCTAAGGAAAAGAATTTTGTTTCCGCCGAGCCGAAACAATATGTCGATCGTTCTAGTAAACCAAAACCATCGTTTTCTAGCTATTTTGCTTCAATCTTTTCTTTACAACACAAAAATTAAAGATCTAGTTACGATTGGAAATAGATTTTTGTATCTTCATCCATAGATCCTTTACTCATACTCATTGAATTGGAAGATTTGATCCAATAAAAAAATTTTGCTTCGCGACTCCATAATCCCATTTTTTTATTCAACTTCGAATTGACCTTTGGATACAAATCGTGAGAATGTATATGATTCCTCAAATCAAATATGCTATTGAGGGTAAAAGGATTAATCCTTTTTAAGAAATAAAGTTTTTGTCGGAATATGAAAAAACCGAAGGACCCCTTAACTATTTAAGTTGTTAATAGAACGAATCACACTTTTACCACTAAACTATACCCGCTACATATTCATTATTGTATATGAATGGATCATTTGTCGAACAAAGGAATAAGACACTATAAAGATAGCATCAAAGAAATAATAGCGTTGACACTCCGTCCCACTGGGGACTCGAGAAATGGGGTAAGAGCGGAAAGCTTCTTTAAATAACAAACATAAAAAACATAAAAAGAAAGTTCGATTATATTATTATATATAGATATATGCTTTTCCTTTGCTGGAAGTAATTACTAATGGTCTCGGATCAAAGGAGTTATTAAAGCTGGACCGTCAAAATGAGAAATTCCACGTTTCTTTTTCAACTTTCCTTTCAACTGACAGATCGGGTCTTATGAATTCGGGTCAATTGGATCTCAAGTATTCAAATAAAGCCTGTCCTTTGAACAAGTAAATGAGTTATATTATAATTATACCATACTTATAGTATTAATAATACTAAGAAATAGCACTTCTATCACAGGGATGGAAATTTCCCCTGTTCTTGTTTCAATAACAAGTATTTTTTATTTTATATCAAATCCTACATAATGAAATTGTTTGATCTATGAATAATTCATTAGAACAAAAGAAGTGATGTAATGGCCCGGCCAGTACTTTACTTAGCCAGGCCGGGGTAATGAGCCTTTCTTACAAAATCAAAGAAGTGAAGTAAGGTATTTTTCTATATCTATTCCATTGGTAGATATCTGTTTCGAATCATTATCGAAATGGAATTACTGATCAAATTCATAAATATCTTATCTAAGATGTTATCCATTTCGAATATATTGTTATCATTATGTTATTTTATCATTATAATAAAGAAGGAAAACAAGAGTTTTTATTGACCCTTACTTCACGTGTTACATCACACAAAAAAATTTCAATTTGCAATTTGGAGAGATGGCTGAGTGGACTAAAGCGGCAGATTGCTAATCCGTTGTACGAATTATCCGTACCGAGGGTTCGAATCCCTCTCTCTCCGCCCCCTCTGATCACTTCAGACTTTCTAATTTGAAAAAATGTCAATCAATCCCTTTCCTTTTTCATCATAGGTAAATTCCATACATAAAAAAGTAAGAAACTAAGAAACAAAATAAAGAAAAAAGTAAAGAAAAACTACAAATATTTTTTTATTCCTCACGCCCCGGATTACGGCCCGGATCATTAGATAAGAATCCAAAGATGAAGAGAGAAACAAAAAATATTACTACTGTGTAAACAAAGAGTTTGAGAGTAAGCATTACACAATCTCCAAGATCTTTTTTTTTGAAAAAGGAAATGGATTACCTTGATTTATTACATACACTATTTTGGCATGACACCCCAAAAATGAAAAAAAAAGGGGGGGGGATTTTCGCGAATTTATTTGTAATAAGAAAGAAGGATCTAATTCCTTCATTACAAAAAATTTTTTGCCACATCCATTATTTGGTATTCCTTATAAAATAAAGTCCTTGTTCACTGGAAGGTCAGAACGAGGAAATAAGTGGGTCAAAATCTCTCGCCGCGGTTAGGTTATTCAATATGCAAGAATTTCTATTTTGGAATCGAGGGTTCAAAATGTAAGATTTCTCGGATCTTATCCATTTTTTTATTTATTTTTTTTTTGAATAAATACCGAATCTCGCGGAATATGAAATATTTCATCGAAAACTTACAGCAGCTTGCCAAACAAAGGCTAAGAGAAAAAAGAATAAAGGTATGACAGGCATAACGTCTATGATTGGATTGAAAAAGGCATAAGCCTCAGGCAATTTGGCGAAGAAAAAACTATTCAAACCAAAGGTAAAATTAAAACAGATAGAGATAAAACTAAAGATATTAAGCATAACAAATATTTCGTTCTTGTAGATTAGAAAATTGGATTTTGATTGAGTTATTTTTATGAAGTAAAACTGTAAAAAAAGGCAGGTCAAAGAATCCTTCCTTTTCTTCGAACTCTCCCCAATCAAAAATCCTTCCTTTCATTCTCAAACGAGAATACAAGGAATTATAGTTTCATACAATATCTTAATTGAATTCTATGTAATGATCAATAATTTTTTTCATATTTCTATGTGTTGAATCCTAGCAACAAAATATTTCATATTTTAGTTTGTATTGACGAATAACCAATACTAATATTAGTGTTTATTAGTGTCGAATATAAATCGAAATGGGGCGTGGCCAAGCGGTAAGGCAATGGGTTTTGGTCCCGTTACTCGGAGGTTCGAATCCTTCCGTCCCAGATTGTCTCTATCAGAAACAAAAGATTCTTCTCTTTAACAACTTTCTGTTTAATGTTGGATACAATGTGATCCAATCCTTTGTTTTTGATTCTAGGAGAATTATATCTTTTCTTTCATAAGAAAACCTATGTTCCATATTCATGAAATGTGAATTCTCACATGATGCGTTCGTAATCGAAATGTGAGGGTCGTTCTTTTGAGATTTAGAATTTATTTGTTCGGGAAAAAGGATCCTTTCATAATTGCCTATCTCAAATAATCTGCTGAAAATAGAAATGAAAAAATATTTAAGTAAACTCGTTTATATGAATGAAACAGATTTCTAAAAAGGGCAAATAAACGAGTTTACTTATGTATGATAGAATAGGGGGTTAGGTTAAATAAATGAACCCCCTTCTCTCTACGTATAAATATTTATACCTAGGGAGAAAGGTAGAAAGTATAGATTATTATCTATCGGTTGAGCCAATGACTATTCATGATTCCATATTGAATCAATTACATACCGGTTCAAAATTGAATTCTAAATTAGAGGAATGTTATGGTAAAACTTCGTTTGAAACGATGTGGTAGAAAGCAACGTGCGACTTGAAGGACATGATCCGCTGTGGATTTTTCCATCCACTATTTTCTATAGGAATGAAGATGCTCTTGACTCGACATAGTTTGTTCTGTTCCTGCTAAGAACCCAATTTGTATTGGGTTGGTAAATAGAAATAGTACATGATGGAGCTCGAGTAAAAAATCTTTTATTTATTCATTTATCGGGGGAAAAAATCTAGGGTTAGTAACAATGAATAAGTGAGACCAACTTTGTAAGTATATCCTCAATATATAAATCGAAAGGTTCAAATTCGAACAAGTTTGAATTCAAAATAAAGTAAAATTTGTCGGAATTTGGAAAACTTTTTCGATGTAAAGTGTATTACAAAGGAATCAATCCTTCGTATTTCTTTTCCATAGAAATAAATAACAAAAAACAAAAGGTATGTTGCTGCCATTTTGAAAGAAGTAAGAATCGCCGAAGTAATGTTTAAACCCAAGGATTTCACAAAGCAAAGAGACAGGATTTCGGAACAAAGAAACACAATTTTCATCAATTGTCTCAATAATTTTATTAGAATGAGGAAAAAAATAGATTCGAGACGATACAAACAAAAGAGGTTAGAGACGACTCAATAAATTTCTAAGGATTTCACTTCGAATTCTTTACGCATTATCCAACTTGAGTTATGAGTACAAATGATATTTCTTTTTTTTCTGTAAGTGTAGTGAAGAACAAAAAAATAACTAAAATCATAGTCTAATCCATGCTCTTATGTATCCATTTGCTATTATACACAGAAATTAGAATCATTTTTTCTCGAGCCGTATGAGGAGAAAACCTCCTGTACGTTTCTAGGGGGGGCATTATTTATTTATATCTATCCCAATGAGCGATCTATCGAATCGTTGCAATTGATGTTCGATCCCGAAGAGAAGGAAGAGATATTCGAAAGGTAGGTTTTTACGATCCGATACAGAATCAAACTTATTTAAATGTTCCCGCTATTCTATACTTCCTTGAAAAAGGCGCTCAACCTACAGGAACTGTTCATGATATTTTAAGGAAGGCGGAATTATTTCAAGAAAGAACTTCAAGTTAATTAAAGGAAAAACAAAATGAATGAATAAAAAAAAGGGGGGTTAACTAGTATCTATTTTTTTGTAATTATTTACCCACAAGTTGCCCTTTTCTTGTTCTATTCATTCATTTTGTTTTTTTCTTTTTGTAGGGGAATCCACCAACAAATAAGTAGTAAATCTTGTTTATTGGACCCCCACTGATTGAATAAATCCAATATTTTTTCTCCACTTCACCTCGCCTTTATTTTGCATCTCAATTTCTTTTTTATGTTGTGCCAATCCAACACAAGTCTTTATTTGATTTCCTTATGAATTTGGTTTCTCAACATTCCATTTATATTGACAATGGTGTATCGAAGAAATATAATTTGATCGATCGTAGATAAATGGATCCGTTTATCCCGACCCACTATTGCTTTTTTCTTCACTTTAGTCAATGGGTTTTTGTCGGATTTCTTTTTATACAAGACGCATTTTCTTAACAAAAAAATGAGTGGTCTGTCAATTTTGATATTTCTATTCCGTTGTTTTTAAAATTGACCCTAAAATATTTCTTTTCTATTTCTTGTTATCAATGTTTTGATGGAGTGGTGCAGTGCAATTCAATTGATTTTTTTTTTTGATCATCTCTACATATTATATTTATTTGGGTTGCTAACTCAACGGTAGAGTACTCGGCTTTTAAGTGCGACTATGATCTTTTACACATTTTTGGATGAAGCAACAAATTCGTCCAGACTATTGGTAGAGTCTATAAGACCGCGACTGATCCTGAAAGGTAATGAATGGAAAAAACAGCATGTCGTAATAATAAGAAAAAATCGAATTTTTGATTTCGTATATTCTTTTAGTAGTAGAACTTAGATAGAATTTGGAGTTTATCCTTATTGGATCATTACAAAATTTTGATTTGTGTGGAAGAGGACAAAAGAAATTAACATACATTTATAGTTTGGTCTAGTGAATAAATGGATAGAACCTCTCGGTTCCAATTCTGGTAAAAAAAAGCAACGAGCTAATATTCTTAATTTGAATAATTACCCGATCTAATTAGATGTTAAAAATAAATTAGTGCCTGACGGGGGAAGGGGTTCTCCTGTGAGTGGACCGTTGATTCTTTTTCTTTTTTAAAAAATCCTAACTATTCTGTATTATAGATTGGAGACGGATGTGTAGAAGAAACAGTATACTGATCAAAAAAATTTTTTCCAAAATCAAAAGAGCTATTAGGTTGCAAAAATAAAGGATTTTTGACCCTCTTGTAATTATAACTAAGATAAACCGCTCGGTTGGATAGAAATAGAAGAAGAGAGGAAAAAGATCTGTTGAGTGGACTCCCCGTTTCCGGGGTATATATTTTTTCTTACTATATACATAATAGATACCCTGTTTTGGCCATATTGCACTATGTATTATTTGATAACCTAAGAAATGTTCCTGCTTATAGTGCAAGTAGAAATGTAACTAAATGGAAGAATTACAAGGATATTTAGAAAAGGATAGATCTAGGCAACAACCCTTCCTATATCCGCTTCTCTTTCAGGAGTATATTTATGCGCTTGCTCATAATCATAATCGTGGTTTAAAAGGTTCCCTTTTTTACGAACCTATGGAAGTTTTTGGTTATGACAGTAAATCCAGTTTAGCACTTGTGAAACGTTTAATTATTCGAATCTATCAACAAAATGATTTTCTTTCCGTGGTTAATGATTCTAACAAAAATCGATTCGTTAGTCACCACCGCGACAATTTTTGTTATTCCCATTTTTATTCTCAAATGATATCAGAGGGTTTTGCTATTCTTGTAGAAATTCCATTCTCGCTGCGATTAGTATCTTATTTCGAAAAAAAAGAAATACCAAAATCTCATAATTTACGCTCTATTCATTCCATTTTTCCTTTTTTAGAGGACAAATTATTACATTTAAATTATGTATCAGATATACTAATACCCCATCCCATCCATATGGAAATCTTGGTTCAAATCCTTCAATGCTGGATTCAAGATGTTCCCCTTTTGCATTTCTTGCGATTCTTTCTTCATAAATATCATAATTGGAATAGTTTTCTCATTACTCCAAAGAAATCTATTTATGTTTTTTCAAAAGAAAATAAAAGACTTTTTCGGTTCCTATACAATTCTTATGTATCTGAATGTGAATTCTTATTAGTTTTTCTTCGTAAACAATCTTCTTATTTACGATTAACATCTTTTGGATTTTTTCTTGA